TGCTTCTATTTCCACTTTCTGTAAACGAGCCCGAGCTCGTTCGAGCTGCTCAATGGCCCCTCTGCGCAATTCTTCCGAATTTCGAATAGTACTCAAAATCCTCTGTTTTCGATTATCTAATAAATCATTTAATGAAAGTAGATTATCTTACCATTAATTTTACAAACGATCTCTTCCCGAACCAAACATGAATCTTTCGATTCATTTGGCTCTCACGCTCAATTTTTTATTTTATGGGCACTTTCATATCTTTTTTTTTATGTAATGAGCCTACCCTCTCTAGTTCTGTTTGTATGCAAACATATCAAAACTGATACAAGACCAGAATATTAGAAGGACTCTTCTGACCAGACAAAAATCTCTAATTATCAGATCAGCAAAGTTGTTTCGTTAATTTGTTCTTTATTTAAATTTCAATGAAATTTTTATTCAAATCCAAAAATTACTCTTTTTATACATAGGTCGTCGATTCGGCATTGAATATTGGATAATAAAACGCAGGGCGCCTTTTTTTTTATTCTAGTAAATGGTTCAAATAATTTTATTGATATGAGTGTTATATATCAATATCAGAAAAATTACCAACTATTCTTTTTTAAACCATTTCAGTACTAACGTAGTGGTAGAAAGAGTACCATGTTGTGCCCGGACTTCAAACAGTTTAGCTTTAACCATGTTAATGGTCTCACTTTATTGGTTGATAGAGAATCAAAGTGGACTTACCAATAAAGAACGAAATGCTATGGTTCTTACATATGATTTCTTAATTTATTCAGAAGGAATTCGTCGAGATTTTACACTTTTTTCCTATTTATCTTATTCTAATTCTAAAAAAAAAAAGAAAAATTTATTTATTTATTATTATATATATAGAAATAACATAAATAAATAAAGTGCAGCCGGTTGGGTCCAACCTATTCTTGAAATATACAACTCGCACACACCCCCTTTCCAAAATAAATCAATACACCAAGCACTACACTTAGATTTATTAGATTTGTTGCTAAAATATCGGTATTAAACCCGAAACTCCCGGCGGATGGCCAGTGGCCTAAGGAAACGAAAGAATCGGTTACATTTTTCATATGCTCTCCTCTTATAGATAGGACTCAAAAAGAACAGAGTTCTTTTTGTATCACTTGACTTGCCCTTTTTTGATCTATTTCTTTTTCTTAATTTTTTTCTTTGTTTTAAGTTTCTGATAAGATACTTATTAAGTTGGGTCCTGGGTCTCGTAGAAATTGCAAAATATTTCCCTTGTTCAAACACTTACTAAAAGAAAAGTAAAAATTCCATCGTATTAACCGAAGGACGGAAAGGAATAAAACAAGCAAATCCACTAACCCGGGGTATTGTTCCAACAAATATATAATTGTAGGAGTAAAGTAGTGATATAATTCACAGAAGCAAACGGCAACGAATTAATAAAATAAGAAAAAGTGCGTAATGAACTTTTTTACATTTTCATTCTAGGATGAAATTAAACAAAAGGATTTGCAAATAAAAGGGCTAATGCCACAACGAGCCCATAAATGGTTAAAGCTTCCATAAAAGCTAGACTAAGCAATAAAGTGCCTCTTATTTTGCCTTCTGCTTCTGGTTGTCTCGCAATACCTTCTACGGCTTGACCTGCAGCAGTACCTTGCCCAACTCCAGGTCCAATAGAAGCAAGCCCTACGGCCAATCCAGCAGCAATAACGGAAGCGGCAGAAATCAGTGGATTCATGATGATAGGTTCCTCGCACCAAAAAAAAATAGTTAATGATACAATCAACCAAGGAATTATTACTTATTTGATCACTAAAAAATATCAAATCAAAGTAACTAAAACTTCGAAAAAAATAATATAGATAAGGATAAATCCTATATAACTAATATATATCTACTATCACATATACATTTGTTTCTTTCATAATGGAAACCGGCCGCATTTTTTATTGAATCAGATTCTGGAATAATTCGTCGAAAGATATACAGGAACTGTGGCTAGACTTATAAACATTACATATAGACATATATCTAGTATGATCTCCCCACCTTCGTAATATCGCCTATCTTTCCTCCCAGAACTCTAGTCATATATGCATATGTATTTCTTATTTCTATCTATATATGTATATATTCCCGAACCAAGTATATTTTCTTGAACTATGCATTGTGGGATAAGCTTAAAAAAAGAAGACTCCTTCTAAAACTAATCAATGATGACCTTCCATGGATTCCCCTATATAAGCTGCGGCTAAAGTTGCAAAAATGAGAGCTTGAATACCGCTTGTAAATAATCCAAGAAACATGACAGGGATAGGAACTACTAAAGGTACTAAAGAAACAAGAACAACAACTACTAATTCATCCGCCAATATATTCCCGAAAAGTCGAAAACTCAGAGATAAAGGTTTTGTGAAATCTTCTAGGATGTTAATTGGTAAAAGGATTGGGGTTGGTTGAATGTATTTTCCAAAATAAGCCAATCCTTTTTTGGTAAGACCCGCATAAAAATATGCCACGGACGTGGGTAAAGCTAAAGCAACAGTAGTATTTATATCATTCGTGGGGGCGGCCAACTCTCCATGAGGTAACTGTATGATTTTCCAAGGTAAAAGAGCTCCGGACCAATTAGAAACAAAAATAAATAAGAACATGGTTCCAATAAAGGGAACCCAAGGCCCATATTCTTCTCCAATCTGCGTTTTGCTCAAGTCTCGAATAAATTCAAGGACATATTCAAAGAAATTCTGCCCGTCGGTCGGAATGGTTTGTGGATTCCGAACAGTTATGATGACTGACCCTAATAAGATAGCAATTACTACCCAAGAAGTGATAAGTACTTGAGCATGAATTTGTAAACCTCCTATTTGCCAATATAAATGTTGGCCTACTTCTACACCTGATATATCGTATAATCCTTTGAGTGTTTTAATGGAACATAGTATAACAGTCATATTGCCCTCTAACAGAAATCTAACTTAAAAAAATTATTTTAATTCAACCACATCTCTTTTTCAACTTATCTACTTTCATCATTAATCATATATTTTAAATACCAAAAAATCACATAACATAATATCCCACACTTTCTCTCTTTTAAAAAATGTAAGACAAGAACCAATCTAAGAAATCAAAATAATTAACTAATCTTATTATTCTTAATCATAACATAATCATAATCAACGACTTCTTATAGAGCTAGAACGACCCTCACAAATTGCGGATACTAATTTGTTAAGAATCAATCGGATTGAAGTTATAGCGTTGTCTGGAATCGAAATATCTACAAGATCCGGGTCACAATTTGTATCGATTAAACAAATTGTTGGAATTCCCAAAATTACACATTCTCCAAGAACCGTATATTCTTCTTGCTGATCAATGATGATTACAATATCGGGAAACCCAGTCATATATTTGATCCCACCCAGATATGTTTGCAAAGTCAATAATTTTCTCTTCAACATTGCTACATCTTTTTTAGGGAGACGTTTAAGTTTCCCCATCTTTTGTTCTGCTCTTAAGTCTCTGAACTTACGAAGTATCGTTTCCGTGGTGGACCAATTCGTTAATATACCGCTGAGCCATTTTTTATTAACATAATGACATCGAGCCTTTATTGCAGCTGAGACTGCTAAATCCCCTGCTTTATTTTTCAACCATTAAAATTTCCTCGACTTGTTGCATCAAAAACGAGCAGTTCTAGTAAGATTTGTAATATGAATACCTTTACGCTTTGCCGAAATGTAAGGAGCCATTCTAGGATTCCATTTTTTAGTACCATGACCAAAATGTACTCCCAACTCCATCATCTCTTCCAAATGGATGTTCCAATACCTTCTTGTCATTTTTCCCACGCTCTCTCTAGATTCTTTTTTTATAAAAAAAGAATTGTTCCTACGGAACCTTCTACCGAGGTTGACCATTGATACATAGTCCAAACCATTCATTTTTTTTTATTACTTACTTAATTTTTTTACTTACCAAAACTAGAAAGGAAAAAGAAAAAATCTTTGTTTAGGAATTATGAAATTGCGAAAATGAATTTTCTAATATGTCTATGTCATTGTGTAATGGAAATTGGGCTACAAGAACAAAAAAATGCTCGATGGTGTAACAAAATATCTCTTATTTCCAACTCGAATACATTTTTCTTTTTTATTTCAAAATGAATGTTTTTGTCTCGCCTTGAACGGTACACTAATTTTTGAAATCCGGTACCAATAGGGGTAATTCCCCCCAGAACAACATTTTCTTTCAGACCCTTCAACCAATCAATACGCCCCCGTAGAGCAGCTTTTGCTAAAACTCTAGCAGTTTCTTGAAAACTTGCTTCAGATATGAAGCTTTGAGTATTCAGAGATGCCCTCGTTATTCCTAATAAAATTGCCCGATAATAGATCGCTTCATCTAAAGCACGCCCTGCTCGTTCCGCTCGCAGCAATCCGATTAATTCTCCAGGCGAAAAAACATTAGACATTCCGTCTTCTGAAACCAACACTTTTGATGTTACTTGTCGTACAATAATCTCTAGATGCCTATTATGGATCTGCACTCCTTGGGATCGATAAACCTTTTGGATCTTATTAACCAAAGAGATATGACTTTGGGCTATAGTTAGCTCAGCTCCAATTAAGAATCCCCAAGGAATTCCAAGAATTCTTGGTATACGTTCGTTCCAACCTTCAACTCTCCTTTCAAGGTTCATCGATATGGAACCAATCGAACGCACTTCTAAGATTTGCTCCACTTTTGGGAGTCCTTGCGTTATGTCACCAGATCGGGATTTTTCATATATAAATGTAACTAATGTATCTCCTTCAGAAAGGGTTTCTCCGTAATGTCCGTGAATAGTCGCTCCTGGAGTAGCCAAATAGGGCTTAGCTGATCTTATAACTAAGGAATCAACATGAACAATGAAAATTTGACCAGATTTTTTGATGTGTGTTCCATATTTAACTAGGCATAGATTTTCACAAATAAATTGTCCAATGCTAATTATTGTGGGTGTTTCTTCGCAATAATTGTGATGTAAAAAGCACCAATTCAAATGGGATGAATTCAAAATGATGTTATTGCATGGGTTGGGATTATAAATCCTTCTATTTTCATCTATTAAACAGTATTTAAGTACTTCAAGTACTTGGAAAGTCGCTTTCAAATTCTCAAGTATCCTATATTTGTTTACCAAGATCTGATTATGAGTTATTAAATAGTAAGCTGAATAAAAGTTCACTATTTTAGATACAATAGTTCCTAGGGGACCCAACAAATCCCTAATTCGAATTATGGGATTCAATTCTTTTGCGGTGATGTTATATTTTGCACCATTGGCTGGACATGGACCAACTCGAGAACAATTGAATGATGACAAAATTATCAAAGCCTTATTTTGATTCAACAATGTACCAATAGTTGCTTGATGCTGAGTAACTACTGAAATCTTCACTTTAGAAATAGAAAAAAAAGGATTGATATTGGTGCAATCTAACCCATTATCGGGAATCAATCCTGAACCCGTCGTATGATACCTTTTTCCGACATATGAAATACTAGACTTTACTAATTCAATTATTATGAAATTTTGAATCAGATCATTTACCCTTACCTCAACAAGAAAAGCATGAATTTCTTCTATAGAACCATTTTTTTCTTGCTCCCAATTCAATACTAAGCAAGTCCGAACTAATTGAATACTTGTGTGAAAAATTCCGCGAATTGACTTTCCGTTTCCATAAAGGATATAATTGACAATTCTAAGTTGGACATTATCTTTTTCCTGCAAGAGATCTTGAGTGAAAAGTTTCGCTAAATTTATCCCATCAGTTATTTCATATGTGATTACGGGCCGAACCAAAACAAAATACTTTTGTTTAATGGGTGTGATTCGTTGGGCATAAATCCAATTTTTCCAAATTTTTGATTCCTTATAATTTTTTTTTTTTATTCCCAGCGGTATTAAAATGCCACTGTGTCTAGATATCTTATCTATCTCCCCGGGAAAATGAATATCTCCAGAAAAAATTTGCAGTTCAATACTTTTTTTTTTTCTTTCCATTCGAACTAATCCACCTACTCGGCTTCTTGTATTTGTATTTAAAGCGAGTTGTGTATCTACTTCAATGATACTATTGTTCCGTACGATTAGGTAGGAGGATCCGGGAAAGATATGTACCTCTTCGGGAATAAAAAAAAACCGATCCACTTTCATTTTGTATTTTGAACTAAATTCTTTTGTTCCTCGATACTCAACCAAATCTTCTTTTTTTACGATTGAATCCACCTCTACGGCCCCATATTTAGTAATTCCCGAACTCTTTCTTCTATATTGTGGATCGTCAAAATAAGCAAGAATACTATTTCTATGTAAAATACCATTTATGGGTATTTCAATCGAAATACCAAAAGGGGGTATTAGTTCTTTCTCTATTTCTGGATCATACTGGAATGGAATGAGAAATCTATTTCTTCGCCTTTTCGCCAATAAATCAAAATTCTCTCGGAGAATCGAAGGATATATGAAATCCAAATGCCTATTGGAGATGATTTGATCAAGTCTTGAATAGTTACAAATTTCTCTATCTTTTTTAACAGAAGGATCCAACAATTTATGTCTTACTTGATCATTCGTAATTGAGAAGTCAGAGATATATCTTTCGTCGACAGAAAAAGACTTCACTTTTATTTGATCTTGATCTTTGTGGAGTGAAAAAGACACTATACTGGATCCGTACGGACCTCCTGCTAATAGCCATAAATGACTTGTTTTTGGTAATAGATGAACATTACTATATGCGTATTCGGGTGCATGGTAGACATTGGTACTCCAGTGCATTTCTCCCTCTGATTCAGAATAAATATGTTTTCGGACCTTCTCTTTAAAATGAAAAGTAGACGTTCCAGTACGAATCTCAGCAATAACTTGTTCAGATTCTACATATTGATCATTTTGAACTAAAATCAAACTTTTGGGAGGAATATTCACACTATGCAGAATATCCCGACTCTCAATAGTTACATACAAGTCTATAGAACATAGAAAAGCAGGATGTCCGTGACGGGTACGTGTGGGATGAACCAAATACTCGTTGAACTTTATTTTTCCGTTAGAAGGAGCGCGTACATGTTCGGCAGTACCGCCCGTGAATACTCCACCCGTATGGAAAGTCCTTAAGGTTAGTTGAGTCCCGGGTTCCCCAATGGATTGTCCCGCAATAATACCTACAGCTTCCCCCAATTCGACGAGATTGCCGTGAGTGGGACTTCTACCATAACATAATTGACAGATCCAAGATGTATTCCTGCAAGTAAAGGGGGTTCGAATATATATTGGTTGTGCTCGAAAAGTTATGAATCGATTGGCAAGTCCAATCCCAATATCTTGATTTCGTGTGGCAATGCAGCGTATCCCCATATATATATCGTCCGCCAATACACGACCAATTAGGGTTTGGACAAAATTTTTTTCCCCGTTTCGAGGACTCACGGAAATACCTCGGATAGTACCACAAT